ACTGCTTCAAATACAGTATCAGGAAGTACCGTTTGTGGAACCTCAATATCCACGGGCTTATTAGCTAAATGGCAATTGGCACATACAATACGCCCAGTTGCCTCTCGTGGATTTTCATAATTCTGCTGGGCAAAAATCGGATATGCACTTGAAATGGATGCCCAAGTTATTATATATATCATGAGTGAGACAGATATGGAGCGAGTAATCTCTTCCCTTATCCAAGAAAAGGTATTTCTAGTTTGCATGGTCCAATCATTTATCCCGAAAATTTCTACAATAAAGTTAGCTAGGTCGATAATATACTTCCCTAGCCACAATTCTGCTATTTACATTTACTGAAAAAAAATCAAATTTTTTTGTTGAAATATACAAGGAATCCCTCATGGGTAAAAAGAGTAAAGTAAATACGACTTTGATTTGGTTATGATGTATAAGGTACGAAAGATTAAAATTGGATCGGTGAATCTTTTTTTAGTCGTTTATTGCATGATAAATCACTACAAGTGACGGAGATACACGATTTAAATAACGAAAAATCCAATATTTAAAAATTGTATCAAGAATGACTGGAAAGGTAGAAACTAGACCAGATAAAATTTGCTCATAATGAGCAAACCCAAAATCTTTGTAAATATAACCAATCATTAGTTCCCAACCGTGAGGCGAATGGAATCCAATACATAAATCAGTTAATAAAAGAATCGAAAAAGCTTTAATTGTATCACTTAAATTATATAGAAATTCTTGAACCCAAGAATTCAGAATAAAAAGCTTTTCCTTACCCCAAAAGGAATAACCACTTAGAATAACGAAAGATATTAGATTTGTCGAGAAGTGCAAGATTGTATGGATACGATACTCATTGTGTATCTTGATGAATTGGATCGTTTCTTTGTGGATTCCTAGACGAAATTGTTGTAAATCGGTTTCTGGGTATTCCTTTATCATTTCATCGAGCTGGAATAGTTCCTCTAATTGTATGAATTTTTCTAGAACACTTTTTTCTTGAATATCATTCAAAAAAGTTTCACATTGTCTAGTATTCCACCAATTAGTAATCCAAGTTTTCAAACTTTTATTACAGCAGAGAGAGATCAACCAGGGCAAAAAGACTATAGATGTAAAATAAAAAAAAGGAATGAATGCTTTATTTTTTGCCATTTTGAATCTGTGAATTGTTAATGAACCTACCTCATTTGTTGATTCTATTAGATCTAATATTTCTATCGAGCATGAGTTTCTATTCTAATTCGAATAGAATATAGTTAGCCTATGAATCCATTTTCTCTTTTGCTGTTGATTCAATACTGAGTCTTTGCTTTGAATCTAGAAAGAATACAGAAATAGACTCAGAATACACTTCCAACTTGAATCAAGAAAAATTGGGTTTCCAGGATGTTATTCCCCCTTTTTCGATCAATACTAATTTCGAGACGAAGAAACTCCTTTTCTATCAAATATATCAAAAAAAACGAGCATAAAAGAATAGATTAATATTCAATTGAAAAAAGGAAAAAAATAAATTATTTCGTTTTTTCTTCCTACTGCCAAAGCATTTAGTCTTTTAAAATTAATTCATTTCAAAATACTTCAATTGGTACACGCAAGAAGTAAGCCAATTCGGCAGCTTTTTGCTCAATTTCTCGTGTAGTAAAATTCTCATCAGTACGAATTAAAGGAATAGCCCCTTGACCTCGAATTTCCATATAAAGGACACGCCGAGCAGAAACACCCTCTTTAACTTCTATTCTGATGGACTGAATATCTTTCATAAAGAATCGTAAAAAGATGCGACGACTTTTTCCAGGAAATCCCCAACGAAAAATACGCACTATTCCTTCTTTTCGGTCGAAAAGATCATAACCACTACCCACATTCCACAAAATAGTGCACCACAAATAGCAACTAATAAAGAGACCCGCGATCCCATAGAAAGACATCACAATCCCTTGTGGAAAAAAAATGATTTCCTGGGACGGAAATAACGATATAACATTTCTACCAAGATAACTGGAAGTTCCAACCAATAAGAATCCTAATGAACCTAAAAATAGGATAAAGGCCCAGCAGAAATTACTTGTTTTTCGAGACCCCGTTATAAATTCTATCCATATAGATTCTGATCGCCAACTCATATATATTAGATCCAGTTATACATTTTTTTGGAATTGAGAAAATATGACTTTCTTTTTTTTTTTCAAAGTAACTCTCATCCACTATTTTGTTGTGAACCTTTACCTTAGGAGTAATTAATAGAATTGAATTGTTTATTTCTAAAATAATAACATCTCCTTCCTTTATATGATCCCCTATAGTTATATACATACAAATAAATAGATTCACTGGAATTTCAGACATCGGCCCGATGATGATCCATTTTTCAAAAGAGCGCAAGTTTTTTTACGTTTACACACGCATAAGAGCTTTTTTTATTTATGTTTGTAGGAATCTATGTGTTATACAATATTCTACCAAATGGGTCTTATCGAATCGAATCGAAGTTTTTAAAATAAAAAAGGGGTGATACGATTAGGTTTCAGCCGATCTAAAAAATCTTATTTTTTTGAATATGAAGAAATAAAGAAGCCATTGCAATTGCCGGAAAGACTAGGCCTACTAAAGGCACAAAAATAGAGGGTAAGTTATTGAAAGTTGTCATAAAATGGGTACCTCAATTTAATATTTGTACCTGTTATTGTTATATTCTGAATTCTAAAGATATCTTAGAATATCTTGTATTTTTTTTATTTCTATTATATATATTATATAATTATACTAAGTATCTTTAAGTAAATATATATCTAATACTAATATACAACCTAATAGAAATATATAGAATAGAACCTAATAGAAATAGAATAAAAAAATAGGTACAAGAAACGCCAAACTAAATAAATAGACTAATTCATCTTTCAAAACCAAATAGATGTATCATAATCCCCTTGTTAGATTGATTATTCTTTTTCTCTTATATCTTATAATAGTCATTAACAAGCAAGGGAGGAAAATAAACTTTTTTGTATTTGTCTAGTCTAATTTGAACTTAAAAAAAAATTCACTTTTTATCTTGTTGATAGAGGTTTACTGAGTAGTAAACAAGAATATCGATAAAAAAAATGATTCGAAAGAAAAATGAATTTTTCAGGGTTTTCATTTAATTCTGATAAACGAACCGTTCTATTTGATTTAATTTTTGTTCAAAGGAAAAAAAGCATGGAGCTGAAATAACTCGCTCAGAACACCTTTTAAAAGATTACGTGGTACAATTGCATCCAATAAGCCCTTACGTAATAAAGATTCAGCCGCTTGTGAACCTTCAGGCACGGCTTTTTTCAATGTTTGTTCAATTACTCTTTTACCCGCAAATGCAATATAGGCATAGGGTTCGGCAATAATGATATCCCCCAACATACCAAAACTAGCTGTCACTCCACCGGTAGTAGGAGATGTAAGAATTGATATATAGAATAACTTTTTACTTGATTGATAATCACATAAAACCGAAGAAATTTTAGCCATTTGCATCAAACTTAAACTTCCTTCTTGCATTCGTGCTCCTCCGGAAGAACACACTAAAATAAGAGGTAAACATTGATTGGTAGCATACTCGATCAAACGAGTTATTTTTTCGCCTACTACGGATCCCATACTACCCCCCATAAACCGAAAATCCATAACCCCAAGGGCTACCGGAATACCGTTTAGTTGACCTGTACCAGTTTGAACAGCGTCAGTCAATCCTGTAGTTTTTTGAGCAGAGTCAATACGATTTTTATAAGGTTCCTCCTTCGAATGAAATTTAATGGGATCCGCGGAGACCATGTCTTCATCCATAGGATTCCAAGTACCCGGATCAATCGAAAGCTCGATTCTCTCTGAACTACTCATTTTCAAATAATGTCCACATTGTTCACAAACATTTATTTTGACTTTCTTATACATTAATCCATAACAATTGTCGCATTGAATCCACAATTGATTGTAGTTTTGAGTTATATCGAAATCCTTAGAACTTATTAAATTACTACGATTCCTATTAGTTCTTATCTTGTAATTTTTGCTTTCACGAATCTTTCCACTTTCACTACAAATGAAATTATAAATGTAACTTTCATTGGAATTATTACTATCGCTTAAAAAGTTACTATCAATACAGATGTAAGAACGAAAATAAGAATCAATGCAACTATTAATGTAATTAGTACAATTATATTTAGTATCCTTAATGTAAGGATCATAGTGCAGATCGTTGTCACCTTTAGATCTATTATTCAGATAACTAGAACTACAATAATTATAAAAAAAATTTTCTAGGTTACTAAAATCATTGTCAATCTCAAAATTTTGTTTTTTTATATCAAAATATATAGAATAACTATTCTTATTACTATCCCTAACAAAAAAGGTGTCATCCGATATGAAATTGCGAATGTCCTTGGAGCTAACTAAAAGATCAACATTGTTGGAATAATTAGAACGCTCACCCCAAACATAAAAGTTTTTATCCATATCATATATAAAACGGTCTTGACTTATAGTAGTCTTTTCACCAGGAGCAAAACTATCCATTGCTTTACTTCGTTCGCCTCTGTATTCCAATTCTCCCTTAGAAAACATAAAATTGAACCACGATTTTTCCATAGAGCTTCTGGCCTCTATTTAAATGAAAATACAATAACAATAGATGAATAGTCATTCAATGAAAAAATTGAAAAATGCAAAATTTTTTTGAATAGTTCATTTTCTATTCAGAGTAAGCAAAACATATCGATGCAATTGCTAAGATTATTAAGTAAAAGTAAAGTAATTGAAATTAATAAATTTCAATTCTAAATGAAAAAAAGGATTTTCTTATATTGTGTAAAATTCTCATAAAAAAAAAAAAAGAAATATTTGTTCTTCGCTTATGAATATAAGGATATGAAGAACTTTTTTAGTAAAATCTCGTATACTAATATAAAATAAAAAACGTTTTTTTATTCCAATACGGAATGAAA